TTTTTGCACTATTATAATAATGTAAATGGACACGTTTTGGGGTAAAAACCTTAGTCTCGAGGCTTTCCTGTTTCCGGGGGGTTTGCAGGAGTGTTAGACAAGTCAGGAGATTAGGGGGGTAGGGGGGTTTACGCTCATAAACGTTTGTTGAACGTTGATGATAACCTAGGGGAATCATATCACTCTTTATGTCCTTGATATCCTTCAATGTAACTTCCATTTATGCCAATATATCATGATCTTATTTTACTCTTAGCAAGGAAAATGTTCCACCTTGACGAGAAGCCTTAGCGCTGCACTGTGAAATGCAAGTAGCATAGCCCCGAAAAAAAAAAACCCCTAGCCTTTTAAAGTGAACGCTCGGCATGGTGGGTAACGAATAGGATGATTGCCACCATTAACTTATGCCAGCGTCAAGGGACGTATGGGGAATGATACCAATTTATGGCCCTGAAATAGGAACCAAATGCCAGGAATAGTTCACTAAGTGCGACCCCCACGATATTTGTCCCTCACCTTCAATAACCGTGGGAGTTCTGAAAACCAACTGATGCAATTCTTGTCTGCAACTGCCTTTTAAGAACTACCAGATGTTGGGTCCTGGTATATGTGTTTCAATGGGAGATGAGTCATTGTTTGGACATTAACCTTATCTTATCTTTGGAATGTCTCTAGTTAGTTTCATGATTAGGTGATGATATAAATGGTATATTTCGATTAATGTTGATAAAACATGGTATGTCCTAATGCATTATTATAAATGGTGCATGTAAATATATGGTGTTAATACATATATGTACTGCGCAGGCATAAGCCTTACGCTCTGTAAATATTGTAAGGGAAATGCCTGAGGTCAAAGAATAGTTTAATTGGAGAATCCTAGCTTTGGGAGCTAGGGGTGAGAGTTAAAATCTCTTTTCTTTGAAGCAAAAGGGAGGAATTTAACCTCCGGCATCCGGTTTACAAGACCGGCGCTCTGGCGCTGAGCTACTAATGCAAGAGAGGCCTAGGAGCTTGTTCTCTAGTCAGCCGGATAGAGGGAAGAAAACAAGGAAAATTAGGAAATATAAGGCAGATGCAATTTGTCCAATGATGATGTAGGGGTCTTCAACTGGCATTCCTCCGATTCATGTTAGAATAGCGACGTCTGCTACTAAGGTTCAAAAGATGATTTGTGAGAAGGGCCGGAAAGTAAGGCTTCGGTGTTTGGAAGTGTGGAGGATGGGAACTAACATAAGGATTAGGATTGAGGCAAGTAGAGCTAAAACCCCGCCTAGCTTGTTTGGGATAGATCGAAGAATTGCGTACGCAAAGAGGAAGTATCATTCGGGCTTAATATGCGGAGGGGTAACAAGGGGGTTGGCGGGGGTGAAATTGTCGGGGTCCCCAAGGTAGTTGGGGGAGAATAGTGCCAAGGAGGCGAGGGCTAGGAAAAGAACAATAAATCCTAGGAGGTCTTTATACGTGAAGTAGGGGTGGAAGGGAATTTTGTCAGCATTTGGGTTAAGACCGACTGGGTTGTTTGATCCCGTTTCGTGAAGAAAGAGCAGGTGAAGGAGCGTAGCAGCAGCAATGACAAAGGGAAGAAGGAAGTGGAAGGCAAAGAATCGTGTGAGGGTTGCATTATCTACTGAGAAGCCGCCTCAGATCCATTGAACTAGGGTGTTTCCTACGTATGGGACTGCGGAAAGAAGGTTGGTAATGACAGTGGCACCTCAGAAGGATATTTGGCCTCAGGGCAAGACATAGCCGACGAAAGCAGTCATTATTACTAGGAGTAAAAGTACTACCCCAACATTTCAGGTTTCTTTAAATATGTAAGAGCCGTAGTATAGGCCTCGACCAATATGGAGGTAAATACAAATGAAGAAGAATGAGGCGCCATTAGCGTGCATGTTTCGGATTAGTCAGCCAAAGTTTACGTCTCGGCAGATATGTGCAACAGATGAGAATGCTGTGGCAATATCAGCGGTGTAGTGTATTGCCAGGAAAAGCCCTGTAAGGAGCTGGATGGCTAAACAGAGTCCAAGAAGGGACCCGAAGTTTCATCAGATGGAGATATTCGAGGGGGCAGGGAGGTCTACAAGGGCGTCGTTGGCGATTTTAAGAAGGGGGTGGGTTTTTCGGAGGTTTGCCATTAGTGGTTTCTGTAGTTGAATAACAACGGTGGTTTTTCAAGTCACTGGTCCTGGTTAGAATCCTGGTGGAAATTATGTTGACTTCTGTTTTATTATTTTTGTTCGGTTGAGTTGTCGGGTCAATTGTTGTGGCTTCTAACCCTTCCCCCTACTTTGCTGCTTTGGGGCTGGTATTTGTGGCAGGCATGGGTGGGTCAGTTCTATTGTTGCACGGGGCTTCATACCTATGCTTTGTTCTTCTTTTAGTATATTTGGGGGGAATATTAGTGGTGTTTGCTTATACTTCAGCAATGGCTGCTGATCCCTACCCTGAGACGCTAGGTTCTCTAGGAGTTCTTAAGGGTTTGGTGGTATATTTATCTGCCCTGGTTGTAATATGCATTTTCCTCTGACGAGGCTGGGCGGCAGAGTCTGGTGATTTTGCGTTCGAGGGGGATGTGTTAGGCATGTCTCGAGGGGATATTGAAGGTGTAGCGTACATGTACTCGGCAGGGGGGTGGACTTTGATAATGTGTGGGTGAGCTTTATTATTAACCCTGTTTGTGGTAATGGAATTAATTCGGGGGCCAAGTCGGGGGGCTCTTCGAGCAGTTAGATAAAAGTAAGTGCGACGGCCAAGGCAAGGGCTATAATAAAGAAGACAAGGTAAGTAGCAATTTTCCCGTGTTGCGTGTTGCTGGTTGTTGTGACAAGCGGGAGGTTAAGGGAAGTGAGGGCTTTTGGGCCTGTCTTTTCTAATCATGTTTGGTCAATTGTTTGGCTTGCAATGACTTGCCCTAGGACTAAGTTAAGTTTGGGGGGAAGTCGGTGGATGATGGTTGGGAAAAATCCTAGCATGTTTGAGAAGTGGTGGGGGACTAGTTTCGGAGTAGGCTTAAACTGTTTGTTGGTGAGGGTGGCTAGTTCAAGGGCTGTTAATAGGCCGAGGATTGTGACGATAAGTGCTGCAAGTTTAAGTAGGGGGGGCATGGACATGACGGGTGTTTTTAGGGGCGTAATGGAGGATGTAATAATCAATCCAGCTACGATACTTCCTCAGGCCAGGCGTTTAATTGGGTTAATTACAGTTGGGTTATTTTCATTAATAGGCGATAGGGAGGGAAAGCGGGGTTGTCCCATAGAGACAAAGTATACAACGCGGAGGCTGTAAATGGCGGTAAAGGAAGTAGCAAGGAGGGTGAGGGTGAGGGCTCAGGCGTTCAAATGGGAGGTGTTTAGAGACTCAATGATGGCATCTTTAGAAAAGAAGCCAGCTAGGAATGGGGTGCCAGTTAGGGCGAGGCTTCCAATTGTAAGGGAGGAAGATGTGAAGGGGGTTAAGTGGTGCATGCCGCCCATTTTACGGATGTCCTGTTCATCGTTAAGGCTATGAATAATAGAGCCTGAGCAGAGAAAAAGTATGGCCTTGAAGAATGCGTGAGTACAGATATGTAGGAATGCCAGTTGGGGTTGATTAAGGCCAATAGTTACTATCATTAGGCCCAGTTGGCTAGATGTTGAGAATGCAACGATCTTTTTGATGTCGTTTTGGGTGAGGGCACAGGTGGCTGTAAAGAGGGTGGTAAGTGCACCGAGGCAGAGGCAGATGGTTAGTGCAGTTTGATTACCTTCTAGGAGGGGGCTCATTCGAATTAAAAGGAAGATGCCTGCTACCACCATAGTGCTTGAGTGAAGTAAAGCAGAGACAGGGGTAGGGCCTTCCATGGCAGAGGGAAGTCAGGGGTGGAGTCCAAATTGGGCGGACTTCCCCGTAGCAGCGACAATAAGTCCAATAAGGGGGTATGTGAGGTCGTAGTTGCCGGCGACAGAGAAGATTTGCTGCATTTCTCAGGAGTTGAGGTTTGTTGCTATTCAGGCCATTGTGAAGATTAGTCCGATGTCCCCAACTCGGTTATAGAGTACTGCTTGCAGGGCTGCTGTATTTGCATCTGCTCGGGCATATCATCAGCCGATGAGAAGAAAAGATATGATGCCAACCCCTTCTCAGCCAATAAATAGTTGGAACATATTATTAGCTGTAACTAGGACAATTATGGCGATAAGGAAGATTAGGAGGTACTTAAAGAATCGGTTCATATTGGGGTCAGAGTGTATATACCAGGAGGCAAACTCCAGAATAGATCAAGTGACGTAGAGGGCTACCGGGGTAAAGATAATAGAGTAGTGGTCAAACTTAAGGCTGATGTTAATATCAAATGTTGTGGTATTTATTCAAGATCAAGTCGTAATGATGGCTTCTGCCCCTTCAGACAGGAAGAGAAAGAGCGGGAACAGGCTAACAAAAAATGCCATTTTAATGGCTGTTTTTACTTGAGTAAGTGCTCAATTAGGGGCGGACGGGTTGGGTGTTAGGGTTGTGATTAGGGGGTATGCTAGGAGCCCGAAGATGACAATTAAGCTTGATGTTATTATGATTGAGGTGGGGTGCATAGCTGCTACTTGGATTTGCACCAAGAGTTTTTGGTTCCTAAGACCAACGGATGAGCTGTTATCCTTTAGGAGCACCAGGTCGAGTGAGCCCCGGAATCCAACCGAGGAGTCAGGAGTTTAGCAGGCTCTGATGCTGCAAGCCTCTCTCGGTGGACAAGGGGGGTTTAACCCCTATCTTTAGAACCACAAACTAAAATTTTAACTAAACTATGTCTACAAATGGTTCAGCCTCAGATTAGTTCGGGCTTAAGGATTAAAAGGAGTAAGGGTAAGAGGTGGAGGGCAAGGAGAAGGTGTTCTCGGGAGTGGGTTGGCTCAAGGGCAAGGATGTGCGTGGGTAAGGGGCCTCGTTGAGTTATTAAGAATATGTATAGAGAATAGCCAGCGGTGATGAGAGTCCCAACCCCCGTGAGTAGGAGGGTAAATCAGGATCAGTTGAAAAGGGAGGTGATAATTATTAGCTCTCCCATAAGATTAGGGAGTGGAGGTAATGCGAGGTTGGCTAGACTAGCAAGAAATCATCAGGATGCTATAAGGGGAAAGACTGTTTGTAAGCCTCGCGCTAGAAGTATCGTGCGGCTGTGGGTTCGTTCGTAGTTAGTGTTAGCTAAGCAAAAAAGAGCTGAAGAAGTTAGGCCGTGGGCGATTATTAGAATTAGGGCCCCTGTAAAACTCCAGGGTGTCTGAATTAGAATTGCTGCGGCTACAAGGCCCATGTGGCCTACTGAAGAGTAGGCAATGAGGGACTTCAGGTCTGTTTGGCGTAAGCAGATTGAGCCGGTTATTACCACGCCTCAGAGGGCAAGGATAATAAAGGGGTAGCAGAGTTCTTTTGTTAGAGGCTCAAGGAGAACCATGATTCGTATTATACCATATCCCCCTAGTTTTAGTAAAACTGCCGCTAGGACCATTGAGCCCGCGATCGGAGCTTCTACGTGGGCTTTAGGTAGTCACAGGTGAATTCCATATAGGGGCATTTTAACCAAAAAGGCTAAAAGGCAGCCTGCTCAAAGAAACTTGTCCGCAAACGATGATATTGGGAAGGCAGGTGTGTAGTGCATAATCAAAAGGGAAGTCGTTCCTGTACAGTTCTGAAGGTAAAGAATGGACACTAGAAGGGGGAGGGAGCCTGCCAGAGTGTAGAAAAGGAAATAAGTCCCTGCATTCAAGCGTTCAGCCTGGCTTCCCCAACGGGTGATAATAATAAGTGTGGGGATAAGAGTGGCTTCAAACATTAGGAAGAATAAGACAATTTCGACGGAGCCAAAGGCCATGATTAAGAAGGCCTGAAGAGAAATCAGAAGCGAGATGTATGTCCGTTGTCGATTGATTGGTTCTACGGAAAGGTGGTTTTGGCTCGCTAGAATTATGATCGGTAATAGTCAGCATGACAGGACTAAAAGGGGCGTGGATACTAGGTCTGTTGCTATATATGGGTTAAGGGATTTCCATCCGGTCTCAGAGGGGTTAGCAAACCAGGTTAAGCTTAGGACTGAAATTAGAAGGCTGTGGGCCAGAACAGTAGGCCACAGTCATTTAGCCCGGACGTTCCAGGTTGTAAGGACAAGCATAAGTGTGGGAATAAGGATTTTTAGCATTGGAGTAGGTTTAAGTTCTGTAGGCGGTCTGAGCCATGTGTTCGGGTTGTTGCAACTAGTAGGGCCAGGCCAGCACTGGCTTCACAGACTGAAAGGGCCAGGAGAAGAATAGGGGTAGCAGCGAAGGTGGTAGAGTTGAGTTGGAGCATTCATAATGAAAGTCCTAAGAACAGTGAAAGCATTATTGCTTCCAGGCAGAGAAGGGCTGAGAGAAGGTGAATTCGGTTAAATGCTAGGCCAAAAAGTCCTGTAAGGAAAGCAATTGTGAAAGCTGAATGGGTTACGGCCATTAGACAATTGTGGACTTTAACCACAAGCTTTTGAGCCGAAATCAAATATTCTACTTGTACTAATTGTCTATTCGGCCCATTCTAGGCCTCCTTGTAATCATTCGTAGACAAGTCCAAGGGTTAGAAGGATGAGAACAGCGGCTGCCCAGGAAAAGGTTAGAAGAGGGGATAAAAGTTGGTTGCTTCAGGGGAGAGGGAGGAGAAGAACAATTTCCAGGTCAAAGAGGAGGAAAAGAATAGCAACAAGGAAGAATCGTAGGGAGAAAGGGAGGCGGGCTGAGCCGAGGGGGTCAAAGCCGCATTCGTAGGGGGAGAGCTTCTCTTGGTCGGGGTTTATTTGAGGCAGTCAAAAAGAAACAATGGCTAGGATTGTGGAGAGGGCGGCTGTAATAATTATTACCGTCGTAAGAAGGTTCATTATCTTTCCTTGGATTTTGACCAAGACCTTGCAATTGGAAGTCGCGTGTACTATCTGATACTAGAAAGATTATGATCCTCATCAGTAGATGGAGATGTAAAGGAATAGTCAGACAACATCTACGAAATGTCAATATCAGGCTGCTGCTTCAAATCCGAAGTGATGCTCAGTGGTAAAATGGTATTTGATTTGTCGGAGTAGACATACGGCGAGAAAGGTAGAGCCAATAATGACGTGGAGTCCGTGGAAGCCGGTGGCTACGAAGAAGGTGGAGCCGTAAACCCCGTCTGCAATAGTGAAGGGGGCTTCATAGTATTCTAGTGCTTGCAATACAGTGAAATAGAAGCCAAGCATAATTGTAAGTGTGAGGGATTGGATGGCCTGAGCTCGCTCCCCTTCTATTAGGCTGTGATGTGCCCAGGTCACTGTGACACCGGAGGCAAGTAGAACGGCGGTGTTTAGCAGGGGGACTTCAAAGGGGTCTAGTGTTGTGATACCTGTCGGTGGCCAGCAGCCGCCGATTTCAGGTGTAGGGGCCAGGCTTGAGTGGTAAAAGGCTCAGAAGAATCCAATAAAAAAGAATACTTCTGATGTAATGAACAAGATTATTCCATATCGGAGGCCTTTTTGAACAGGGGGTGTATGGTGTCCTTGATAAGTGCCTTCTCGGATGATATCTCGCCATCATTGGTACATGGTTAAAAGGAGGAGAACAGTTCCAAGATATATTAGGGTTATAGTGTTGTAGTGGAATCAGATGGCTAAGCCGGAGGTTATTAAGAGGGCGGCAACCGCCCCTGTTAGGGGTCAAGGGCTGGGGTTTACTATATGATATGCGTGTGCTTGGTGGGCCATTAAACGTTTTCTTGTAGGTACAGGCTTAAAAGAAGTACAAATACGTAGGCTTGAATTATTGCAACGGCTACCTCTAGAAGGGTGAGAAGGAAAAGTAAGGCTGCCGTTAATCCGGCAACTGTAGGCATTAGGGGGAGAAGGACAAAGGCGGCAGTTGCGATGAGCTGAATTAGTAGGTGGCCGGCTGTCAGGTTGGCTGTTAGCCGTACGCCTAGGGCCAGCGGCCGAATGAATAGGCTAATTGTCTCGATGATAATAAGGACTGGGATTAGTAAGGTGGGGGTTCCTTCTGGAAGAAGGTGTCCTAGTGCATGGGTGGGTTGATTTCGTATTCCAATAATTACAGTAGCAAGTCATAGAGGAACTGCAATTCCCATGTTAAGGGAGAGTTGTGTAGTTGGGGTAAATGTGTAGGGTAGTAGGCCTAACATATTCAGGGAGATGAGGAAAATTATCAGGGAAGCTAGGATGGTTGCTCATTTGTGGCCCCCTAAATTAATAGGGAGGAACAGTTGATATGTGAATCGATTAATAAATCAGCTCTGAAGAGTTAAGAGTCGGTTGTTTACTCAACGTGCGGAGGGCGTCGGGAATAGAAGTCATGGAAGAGTTAAGGCTAGGGCTATTAGGGGGATTCCCAGATAAACAGGGCTTATAAATTGGTCAAAAAAGCTTAGTGTCATGGTCAGTTTCAGGAGTCTGTTTTTGGTTTTTGGGCAGCCTGGGAAGTAGGCTCGTTCGGAAAAGAGTGTGCAATGATTTTTGGGGGGATAATAGTAAGAAAGACTAGTCAGGAAAAGACTAGGATTATGAACCATGGGGCGGGGTTGAGCTGGGGCATGTCACTGAGGGTGGTTGGGGGTCACCTGTCTTTAGCTTAAAAGGCTAACGCTTGTCCCTGTAAGCTTCTCAGCGAGGCGTCTTCAAGTATTTGAGAGGATCACTCTTCGAAGAATTTTAAAGGAACAGCCTCAACTACGACAGGCATGAAGCTGTGGTTGGCTCCACAAATTTCGGAGCATTGTCCGTAGTACACTCCTGGCCGGGATGCCAGGAAAGCTGTTTGGTTTAATCGTCCTGGGACTGCATCTATTTTTACTCCGAGGGCAGGGACTGCTCAAGAATGAAGGACATCTTCGGCGGTGACTAGCACTCGCACTGGCGATGCAACGGGAACAACCATTCGGTGGTCTGCCTCCAAAAGACGGAACTGGCCAGGAGCCAAGTCTTGAGTAGGGACTATGTATGAGTCGAAGCCTAGTTCTTTGTAATCAGTATACTCATAGCTTCAATACCATTGGTGGCCAAGAGCTTTGACTGTTAGGTGGGGGTTGTTGACTTCATCTATGAGGTATAAAATTCGCAGTGAGGGGAGAGCAATAAGAATAAGGATAATAGCAGGCAAGATTGTTCAAATAATCTCGATTTCTTGTGAGTCTAAGATATTTTTGTTGGTTAATTTGGTGGTCACTATGGCCACAATAATGTAAAGGACGAGAGTACTAATGAGAAAAACAATCATTAGGGCGTGGTCATGGAAGTGTAGGAATTCTTCTATGACAGGCGAAGCTGCGTCTTGGAAACCTAGTTGTGAGGGGTGTGCCATTAAACAAGACACGCGGGAGTTTAACCCACAGTTTTGCCTCGACAAGGCAATGTATTATCAAATATACTAGTGTCTTTAAAAGAAAGTGACAGAGCGGTTATGTGGCTGGCTTGAAACCAGTTTAGGGAGGTTCGACTCCTTCCTTTCTCGTTAGTTTGCTTGTACTTGTACGAAGGCAGGCTCTTCAAATGTGTGGTAGGGCGGAGGGCAGCCGTGAAGTCATTCTACATTAGTTTCGGTTAATTCAACTGATAAGACTTCACGTTTAGCAGAGAATGCTTCTCAAATAATAAATAGGAATATGATTACGGCAACCAGGGAAATTAGGGAGCCGAGAGAAGAGACTGTATTTCACAACGTATAAGCGTCGGGGTAGTCTGAGTATCGTCGAGGCATTCCGGCTAGGCCTAGGAAATGTTGGGGGAAGAATGTTAAATTAACTCCAACAAACATAACAACAAAGTGGATTTTTGATCAAGTGCTGTGAAGGGTGTAGCCAGTGAATAGAGGGAATCAGTGAACAAAGGCAGCAACGATGGCAAACACAGCACCCATAGATAAAACGTAGTGGAAGTGGGCTACTACGTAGTATGTGTCGTGCAGTACGATGTCTAGGGAGGAGTTAGCTAGGACGATTCCAGTTAGGCCTCCAACTGTAAATAAGAAAATAAAGCCTAGTGCCCATAGGAGGGGAGTTTCTCATTTGATTGCACCTCCATGAAGAGTGGCTAGTCAGCTGAAGACTTTAACACCAGTGGGAATGGCGATAATCATTGTGGCAGACGTGAAGTATGCTCGAGTGTCAACGTCTATTCCAACTGTAAACATGTGGTGGGCTCATACAATAAAACCTAGAAGGCCGATTGCCATCATGGCTCAAACCATGCCCATGTAGCCGAAAGGTTCTTTTTTGCCGGCATAGTAGGCTACGATGTGAGAAATCATTCCAAATCCAGGTAAAATAAGAATATAGACTTCTGGGTGACCGAAGAATCAGAACAAGTGTTGATAAAGGATTGGGTCCCCACCACCTGCTGGGTCAAAGAAGGTTGTATTTAGGTTTCGGTCTGTAAGAAGCATTGTAATGCCAGCTGCTAGAACAGGCAGAGAAAGGAGAAGAAGGACTGCAGTAATTAGGACTGCTCACACAAATAGTGGTGTCTGATACTGAGTAATAGCAGGGGGTTTCATATTAATAATTGTAGTAATGAAATTAATTGCCCCCAGAATTGATGACACACCAGCGAGATGCAGGGAAAAGATTGTTAAGTCAACAGAAGCTCCTGCATGGGCAAGGTTGCCTGCAAGAGGGGGGTACACGGTTCATCCTGTCCCGGCTCCGGCCTCTACGCCGGAGGAGGCAAGCAGAAGAAGGAAAGAGGGAGGGAGGAGTCAGAAGCTCATATTGTTTATTCGTGGGAATGCCATATCGGGGGCTCCAATCATTAGGGGGATTAATCAATTCCCAAAGCCTCCAATCATAATTGGCATTACTATAAAGAAGATTATTACAAATGCGTGCGCTGTAACGATTACGTTATAAATTTGGTCATCGCCGAGGAGAGCCCCGGGTTGACTTAGCTCAGCTCGAATGAGGAGGCTAAGTGCAGTCCCGACTATTCCGGCCCAAGCACCAAATACTAAATAAAGGGTGCCGATGTCTTTGTGGTTGGTGGAGAAGAATCAACGTGTGATTGCCACAGGTAAGATGGCTGAGGTTTAAGCGGTGGATTGTAGCTCCATGAACAGAGGTTTGAGTCCTCTTCTTATCAAGCTCCGAGGTGTTTTACACATCAGATTGCAAATCTGAAGTAGCAGGCTAATCCCAGCCGGGGCTTTCCCCGCCTTCGCCCGCCCGTCAGGCGGGGAAAGGTAGACGGATGCTCGCTGGTTTGGGCGCTTAGCTGTTAACTAAGAGTTTGTAGGATCGAGGCCTGCCTGTCTAGGAAGGTCTTAGCTTAATTAAAGTGTCTGTTTTGCATGCAGGAGATGTGGGTTAAAGGCCCGCAGACCTTACAAAACCGGGGGCTGGGGGATTTTCTCCCCCGCTTAGGACTTTGAAGGCCCTTGGTCTAAATGCTATCCTAAGCCCCCGTTAAGGGGAAAAGAGAGCGGTGACTAGGGGTGTGAGGGGAAGAAGGGCCAGGGTGGTTGTTGTGGAAATTGCCAGGGGAAGAGTGGCCTGGGATGTATGAAGGCGTCAGGGGGAAAGGCCTATAGGGGTGTTGGGTGGGGTAGTAAGTGTCATGGCGTAGGAGAGGCGTAAGTAAAAGTATAGGCTAAGAAGGGCAGAGAGTGCAGTAACTGTGGCAGTGAGGGCTAGGCCTTGCTTAGTTAATTCTTGAAGAATAAGTCATTTGGGTATGAAGCCTGAAAGTGGAGGGAGGCCTCCAAGGGACAGGAGAATCAGAGGGGTAATAGCGGTGAGGGCGGGGGTCTTGGCCCATGAAGTGGCCAGGGAATTGATGTTCGTTGACTTATTAATCTTAAATACAATAAATGTAGAGAAGGTCATGGCAAAGTATAAGATAAGAGTCAGGAAGGTTAAGGATGGGGAGAATTGAAGTACCAAAATTATTCAACCTAGGTGGGCAATCGAAGAATAGGCAAGGATTTTTCGGAGCTGTGTTTGGTTTAAGCCCCCTCAGCCCCCTACTAAAGTGGAGGAAAGTCCTAAAATAATCAGCAGTGTCGGGTTTTGGTGGGGTATTTGTAAAAGGAGTGCAAACGGGGCTAGTTTTTGTCAGGTTGATAAAATAAGCCCAGTAGTAAGATCCAGTCCTTGGAGGACCTCTGGAAGTCAAAAATGCGTAGGTGCAAGACCTACTTTTATGGCTAGGGCAAGGGTGGCGATGGTGGCAGGGGCAGGGTGGGTTATCTGATGAATTTCCCATTGGCCGGTAATTCATGCGTTTGTTGTGGCGGCAAACAGAAGAGTGGCAGCTGCTGCAGCTTGAATAAGAAAATACTTGGTGGTAGCCTCTACTGCTCGGGGGTGGGGTTGACGAGTTATTAGTGGAAGGATGGCTAGTGTGTTTAGTTCAAGGCCTACTCAGGCAATAAGTCAGTGGGAGCTGGAAAGGGTAATTGCGGTTCCAATGCCTAGGGCGGATATAAGGGTAGCTAAGATGAAAGGGCTCATTAGTAAAGGAGGGGTTTTAACCTTCATGTTCGGGGTATGGGCCCGAAAGCTTATTTAGCTGACCTTACTAGAAAGTGGTGTAGAGGAAGCACTAAGAGTTTTGATCTCTTCAGGTAGGGTTCAAATCCCTTCTTTCTAAGGAGCCGGGGGGACTTTAACCCCCATAGTTCACTCTATCAAAGTGGCCCTTTGCTTCAGGCACAGCTCCTACTAGAATTGAGGAGGAAGCCCGGCAAATGCAATTGGGAGGGCGAGGTGTCAGATAACCAGGGATAGGGTGAGAGGAAGAAAGTTTTTTCATACTAGGTGTATAAGTTGGTCGTATCGAAATCGAGGGTAGGAGGCACGGACTCAAAGAAACACAATTGAAAGGAGGGCTGCCTTAGTTATAAGGTTAATGGTTGTTAATTCCGGGAAAGTAGGGAAGTGGGAGGCCCCCAGGAAGAGTGTTGCTGACAGGGTATTTATAAGGAGGATGTTAGCATACTCAGCTAAGAAAAAGAGGGCAAAGGGGCCGGCTGCATATTCTACGTTAAAGCCCGAGACTAGTTCTGATTCTCCCTCGGTGAGATCAAAGGGTGCCCGGTTGGTTTCTGCCAGAGTGGAAATGTACCATATTGCAGCCAGGGGTCAGGCGGGGGCAATGAGTCAAATGCCTTCTTGGGCAACGCCAAATGTTTGGAGAGTGAAGTTTCCTGCAAGGACAATGGTGCTAAGTAGGATGAGGCCAAGACTTACTTCGTAGGAAATAGTTTGGGCTACCGCTCGGAGGGCGCCAATTAAGGCGTATTTTGAATTTGAAGCTCAGCCAGCCCCTAGAATAGAGTAGACCGCTAGGCTAGAAAGGGCAAGGATAAAAAGAATACCTAAGTTGATGTCAACAACTGGATATGGTATGGGTATAGGGGCCCAAAGAATAAGGGCGAGGGTTAGAGTAAGCATGGGCGCCAAGAGAAAGAGAACTGGGGAAGAAGTCGAAGGACGAATGGGTTCTTTAATAAACAGCTTTACCCCGTCTGCAATAGGCTGCAGGAGGCCGTAGGGGCCGACTACATTTGGGCCCTTTCGGAGTTGTATGTACCCTAGGACCTTCCGTTCAATTAGAGTGAAGAATGCGACCGCTAGTAGTACTGGCACGATATAGGCTAGGGGATTAATGATATGGACTAGGACGGTTGAGATCATAGCTGAGGAGAGGACTTGAACCTCTGTGTAAAGGGCTTAGGCCTTTCGCATTACTCCGGGCTCTGCCACCTCAGCAGTCTTTCTCTAAGACAAAGGGTTATGCTCTCTTACCTATTTTAGTTGATGTCATTAGGTGAGGGGGAGGTGTACTTTTAGCATGGACCTCTTTTTTTCGGTCCTTTCGTACTAGAAAAAAACATGTCATAGATAGAAACTGACCTGGATTACTCCGGTCTGAACTCAGATCACGTAGGACTTTAATCGTTGAACAAACGAACCCTTAATAGCGGCTGCGCCAATAGGATGTCCTGATCCAACATCGAGGTCGTAAACCCCCTTGTCGATATGGGCTCTAGAAGGGGATTGCGCTGTTATCCCTAGGGTAACTCGGTCCGTTGATCGGCTTTGCCGGATCATATTTGGTCAGAAATTCTGTTTATTAGAGCTGTCACTCTGGGTTTAAGGGGGGCTATCCCTGTTCCACACGGGGGTTTATTTTTTCTCCGTGGTCGCCCCAACCAAAGACAGTCGGGCAGTAGTCACTAGGTTCAGGCCCTTATAGGGGATTCCTTAACATGGTCTGCTTTAGTGTCTTAAGCTCCATAGGGTCTTCTCGTCTTATGTGGGTATCCCCGCTTCTGCACGGGGAGATCAATTTCATTGACTTGAAAAAGGAGACAGCTTAGCCCTCGTCGTGCCATTCATACAGGTCTCCATTTAAGAGACAAGTGATTGCGCTACCTTCGCACGGTCAGAGTACCGCGGCCGTTAAACAATAGTCACTGGGCAGGCGGGACCTCTTATTCTTAGATTGCAAGAGGCGATGTTTTTGGTAAACAGGCGAGGCTAGAAGTGTTTGCCGAGTTCCTTCTTTTTCTTTTAGTCTTTCCCTGTGTGCACTCTGGTGTAAGGTCAACGGTTTGGTGGGGGTGGATGGTCTTCTAGTGGCCTGGCCATAATATTTCAGTTCCCTCTTTTTTGGGGCCGTTAATTTTCGGTGTTAGTTCGTTCCGATATATACTTGTGCAGGGAGAGATGCGAGGTCTCTTATTACTCATATTAGCATAATCTCTTCCATAGGGGTATGGGAAGGCTCAGTATGTTTAGGGGGGTAAGATTATGTGGTCGGGATAATAGGGGTGGGGAGGTGTTTGAGCTTTAACGCTTTCTGCATGGGTGGCTGCTCTTAGGCCAACTAGAACACATTCCCTTGGTAAGTGTTGTGATCTTAACCCTTCTGGTAAAGTTGTGTCTTTTTCAAAGGGGCTGTACCCCCTTTGACTAACTCTTTTGTCCTACTTAAGTGCTTTAGGTGTAATCGGCAGTGTGGAAAGAGGGCAAAAGGCTGAACTCCTATTCATTTCCTGAGCAACCAGCTATAACCAAGTTCGGTAGGTCTGTCACCTCTACTCAAAGATCTTCCCACTCTTTTGCCACAGAGACGGGTGCGCCCTTAGAGGCTGTCTTGGAGTAGCTCACTTGGTTTCGGGGTGTCAAACTAAAGTGCTCTTTGCTTGATGTTTACTTGCTAAATCATGATGCAAAAGGTACGAGGTTTAAACTCTGCTTTTTTTCGCTTAACTGATTTGTTTCATTTCTCTTTCAGCGTTCCCTTGCGGTACTGTTTCTGTTGCTTCGACATTTCCTTTTCTGTCGCCCATACTAGGGGGGAAAAATGGTTTGGTCTTGTGTATGTGAGGTTTAATTAGGGGTTATGAATAATGAGTTGTTGCATTTTGGTGTGCGAGCTAGCTAGTGGGCTTCAGAATAATTCGATTTGCACGAATGTCTTCTCGGTGTAAGGGAGATGCTGTTCTCGCTGAGCTATATTCTGGTTTCTTCCAAGTGCACCTTCCGGTACACTTACCATGTTACGACTTGCCTCCCCTTTGTAGGGTTAAGTGTTTAGTTATTATATAATGTTCTAACTTGGGGAGAGTGACGGGCGGTGTGTGCACGCTTCAGAACCATTTCAGGGGGACACTCTATTTGCCCCCTTACTTCTAAATCCTCCTTCATGTCTGCATTTTCAGCGTTACAATTCGTTTTAGCTGTTTAAGCAATTGTAGCCCATTTCTTCCCTCCTCATTCGCTACACCTCGGCCTGACGTTTTGGGCTCTGCCAATTTTGCTCACTACTGGGCCTTCACAGGGTGGGCTGACGACGGCGGTATATAGGCGGGGAGAACAAGAGAAGGTGAGGTTGAACGGGGGTCATCGGTTCTAGAACAGGCTCCTCTAGGTGGGTGTGAAGCGCCGCCAAGTCCTTTGGGTTTCAAGCTGGTGCTCGTAGTACCCGGGCGGATAGGTGTAGGTAGTGTGCTATCTAAGTTTAAGGCTAGGCATAGTGGGGTATCTAATCCCAGTTTGTTCCCTAGCTTTCGTGGGTTCAAAGAATGTAAAGTCACTTTCGTGGTAGGTCTTCATGTCTTCGAGTGCGTTGTACAACTTTGGAGATGTTCGGCTTTAGTATGGTGGGGCTATTAACCACTCTTTACGCCGGCAATTGTCAGCTTGGGCCTCTCGTATAACCGCGGTGGCTGGCACGAGTTTTACCGGCCCTTTGAGCTTTAACTAAGTCAAGCTTTCGCTTATGGCTTAATGTTTATCACTGCTGAGATCCCTTGAGGGTGTGGCTAAGCAAGGTGTTGTGGGCTATTTCTAAAGAAAAGAGCCTGATACCAGCTCCTTGCTCCCAGGCAGGGAGCTGTGGGGCATTCTCACGGGGGTGCGGATACTTGCATGTGTAAGTTTAGCTACAGTTGACAGTAAAGTCAGGACCAAGCCTTTGTGCTTGCGGGACTTTCTAGGGCCCATCCCAACATCTTCAGTGTTGTGCTTTAGTTAAGCTACGCTAGC